ATGAGCCTATCCTCCCTTCTTTATTCCTAGTCAAAAAATTTGAAAAAAAACAAATCTAATGCAAAGCCAAAATACTTGGGGGACTCTTCTGACAAAATCAAAAACATGTAATTGTCAGCAAAGTTGTTTCTTTTTTTCTTCGGTTCAAGTCCAAAAATTCTTCTTATTTATATACATTCTATACATAAGGCATAGGTCGTCAATTCCGCAAATGTCCATTTTTTCTTTTTCAAATAGAAGGTAGAAAAAATCATTTTATCGAGATGAGTGTTCTATATCGATAAAAGGTTTCTTTAAAAGAAAAATCGCCTCTCTATTAACATACTCTATTACCATAGTGGTAAAAAGAGATTACCATAGTGGTAGAAAGAGTACCATACTGCCGCGCGTCTAGACTTCAAACAGTTTGTTTTAACCATCTTAACAGCCCCCTTCTTGGTTGCTAGAGAATCAAAGTCAATTTGCCAATGAATCACGAAATGCTGTGGTTCTTACATAGAATTTCTTAAGAAGTAATTCGCGAGATCATGTACCCTCTTTTCCGAGTTATAATGGAAAAGGTACAGCTGGTTGGATCCAGCTTATTCTTGAAATAAACAACTCACACACACTCCCTTTCCAAAAAAGATCAATACACCAATCACTACACTTAGATTTATTGGATTTGTTGCTAAAATATCGGTATTCAATCCGAAACTTCCGGCAGACGGCCAGTGGCCCAAAGAAAGGAAAGAATCGGTTACATTTTTCATAGAATCTCCTCTTATAGATAGACTAAAAAATCGATCAGAGTTATTTTTTGATCACCTTGGGTCTCTTTTTTCTTTTTTCTTTTCTTTTTTGGAAATCGAGTCAAAAAATAGTAGAGTTCTAAAGTAGGAACTATCTCTTGATTGTTGCAAGACCTGAGAAAAGGAATTTCCCCTGGACTACGGACGGGAAGGATGAAAGTGAATAGGTCTGCTAATTCCTCATCTGCAAATCAACCCTTCCCGTAGGTTATTTTATCAACGAATAAGGAATTGTATGAGTGAAATTTGGATCTAATTTGAAAAGCAAAGGACAGGTCCAGGGCAATAAAATAGGTATTTTTTGATTTGTAAAATTAAACAAAAGGATTCGCAAACAAAAGTGCTAATGCTACAACCAATCCATAAATGGTTAAGGCTTCCATAAAAGCTAGACTAAGCAATAGAGTACCTCGTATTTTTCCCTCTGCCTCAGGCTGTCTCGCAATACCCTCTACAGCTTGACCTGCAGCAGTCCCTTGACCAACGCCAGGTCCAATAGAAGCAAGCCCTACGGCCAATCCAGCAGCAATAACGGAAGCGGCAGAAATAATTGGATTCATGATAAGTTCCTCATACCAACAAAAAGAAATGGTTAATGATACAATCAATCAATGAATTATGACTTAATTATTCCATTGATAGGATTCATCCGGTCGAAGTAACTACGACCTTCGAATTTAAGTAATACTATTCTATTATATTGAATTGTCAAAATTCCTTCGATTTCTCTTTTTTTGTTTCTATCCACAGATTTTTGGGAAATCCATAGAACTTTCGTTCTTCCCTTTCTTGGTTCTGAACTATTATTTCCATTTTTCAATTTCTTTCTTTTTTCTGTTTATTCAGCCAATTCACAGCTACAACAGTATGAAAGGATACTTCGATCGGAACCCACAAGTAGACAAGTAATAGGTCAATCTTTCATTTCTATATAACTAGTCAATATCTACTATCACATATACATGTCTTTCTTATCGAATGGAAACCATTCGTTTTGATCGGATTCGAGAATCAATCTATTTTTTAGTAATCCCCTTTTTTTGTAACTTGTTTTCTCCCTTCCATTTTCGTTATCATTATTTTAACCAACTACAGAAAAAAAAGATTCGCGTGAATTATTTCGCAGAAATTTCATTATTTCCTTGATCTAAGTTCATGCAATTTGGTTTATGATTCGTAATATATTCTTTTTTTCAATTGTGAAAATCTACTGTAAAGTAGAATCAAAATAGACTTGTATTTCCTGTTTTTTATTTGATTCCATTTAATCACACGGCATAAAGCGTAAACATATATCTTCTATTCCAAATTCTTATTTGATTTGAATAAGAAGGTTGGCTGACCAATAGAATAGAAGGTGAAGATTCGTTGAGGAAGGGAGAGTTTTGGGAAAAATATCTGTTAGATCTCTTTCCCTCTTTGGAACTCTTTACTATCGAAATTTTTGATTTTTTTGTTCTTAATTGGATCTATTTCTATTCCTTAAGTCAATCATCTTGAACCGCACATACATTGCTTTGCGATAAGCTAAAAAAAAAACTAGTTCAATGATGGCCCTCCATGGATTCGCCTATATAAGCGGCGGCTAACGTTGCAAAAATAAGAGCTTGAATACCACTTGTAAATAATCCAAGGAACATAACAGGGATAGGAACCACTAAAGGTACTAAAGAAACAAGAACAACAACGACTAATTCATCCGCTAAGAT